ACAGTCCGAACTATCTATGGGGTATTAGGCATCAAAATTTGGATATTTTTAGAAGAGGAATAAGAATACTTTCCTTGTCTTTACACTATATTCATTGAAAAATAGAATAAAAAACAATAAACTCTTTCCTTTCATTCTTTTTCTCTTAAAGAAAAAATGAGCAATTCTCAATTCTATAGGGTTGAATAAAAATTTGATTGATCAGTTTATCTAATTGCTATGCTTAGTGTGTGACTCGTTGGTTTTTTTTTTTAGAGGATAGGATTCAAAAAAAATGGACCGACCCCTACTATGAACTAATAACTATAGAACTAATAACCAACTCATTGCTTCGCATTATCTGGATACAAAAAGGATACAAAAAACCAGTCAAGATATGATATATTGGTCATATCATTGTAGCAACTGAAATTTTTTTTTGCATAAACAAAAGAAAAACCAATCTGATTTTGATAGAAAAGTATGCAGATAAATGGAGGGGTGAGAGAAAGAAAGAAAAAGAATATCATTGATATATCAACCATTCCAATATATGTAAGGTTTATGAGTCATCTCAGAAAAGGCAGTGTTAGAACGCATCAATACTGATTCACCCATAACTAGATAAATCTGTTCATAAAAAAAAATCAAGAGCCTCGAGCCAATAAAGACTGAGAAGATTGACTCAAGAACAAATTTCATGAGGGCTCCATTGTAGAATTCAAACCTAACCATTAATTGAGAAGCGATGGGAACGACGGAACCTATGAATACCGAAGATTCTATTGAAAAACGAATCCTAATAATTCATTGGGTGGGATGGCGGAACGAACCGGGGCCAATTCATTTATTCCGAGAAATTATGATCTAACCCTACAACTGAAATAGATATTGAAAGAGTAAATATTCGCCCGCGAAGGTTTTTATTAGATTAGTCAATCTTGTTTGATCCAATATGATAAAAAACAAAACAAAATAAAGATTCGTTATAAAAAAAAAAGACATTATTTATATATAAAATATAAAGAAAAAAATTATCTAGAAATAAACTAAAATAAATGTTTAAGTAGATATCCAAACAAGATATAGAAATTTCTAATAGATTAGATGAAATCTCAAAAAAGAATCCAAAATTCAGTATATTTTCATTAAATTTGAATTCTTTAATTCGCGAGGAGCCGGATGAGAAGAAACTCTCATGTCCGGTTTTGTAGTAGAGATGGAATTGAAAAAGAAGCATCAACTATAACCCCAAAAGAACCAGATTTCGTAAACAACATAGAGGAAGAATGAAGGGGATATCTTATCGAGGCAATCGTATTTCTTTCGGTAAATATGCTCTTCAGGCACTTGAACCGGCTTGGATCACATCTAGACAAATAGAAGCAGGGCGACGAGCAATGACACGAAATGTGCGGCGTGGTGGAAAAATATGGGTCCGTATATTTCCAGACAAACCAGTTACAGTAAGACCTACAGAAACACGTATGGGTTCGGGTAAAGGATCTCCCGAATATTGGGTAGCTGTCGTTAAACCCGGTAGAATACTTTATGAAATGGGCGGAGTAGCAGAAAATATAGCCAGAAAGGCTATTTCAATAGCGGCCTCAAAAATGCCTATACGAACTCAGTTCATTATTTCGGGATAGATAGGAACGTAGAACCAAAGAAAAAGGTATTGGGGATAAAAAAACAATTGCAGGGTTCTTTTTTTTTGGACAAAGAATATTTCTTTTTTTTCCTTCACTCTTTGCTTTGCATTGAAAGAACAGATTCAAAAATGATATGATTCAACCTCAAACCCATTTGAATGTAGCGGATAACAGCGGGGCTCGAGAATTAATGTGTATTCGAATCATTGGAGCTAGTAATCGACGATATGCTCATATCGGTGACATTATTGTTGCTGTGATCAAGGAAGCATTACCAAATACACCTCTAGAAAGATCAGAAGTGATCCGAGCTGTAATTGTACGTACTTGTAAAGAACTTAAACGTGACAACGGTATGATAATACGATATGATGACAACGCTGCAGTTGTTATTGATCAAGAAGGAAATCCAAAAGGAACTCGAGTTTTTGGTGCGATTGCCCGAGAATTGAGACAGTTAAGTTTCACTAAAATAGTTTCATTAGCACCTGAGGTATTATAAGATGATAGTTATATTATAACTAGTATTTGCATGAAATTAGATTGTATCTCACGCATATACCTTTATTTAATATTTAACATAATTAAAGAATTTTTAAATACTATTTAAATAAATAGAAATAATAAATAAATAGAAATAATAAATAAATAAAATAATAATAAATTTAAATAAAAGCATGTTGATTATATCAAAAATGGGAGGAAAGGATAATTTTAGTTTATCATGGGTAGGGACACTATTGCTGACATAATAACTTCTATACGAAATGCCGACATGAATAGAAAGGGGACGGTTCGAATAGCATCTACTAACATCACCGAAAACATTGTTAAAATACTTTTACGAGAAGGTTTTATCGAAAACGTGAGAAAACATCAGGAAAACAACAAAGATTTTTTGGTTTTAACCCTACGACATAGAAGGAACAGGAAAGGACCGTCTAGAACTATTTTAAATTTAAAACGGATTAGTAGACCTGGCTTACGAATCTATTCTAACTATCAACGAATTCCTAGAATTCTAGGCGGGATGGGAATTGTAATTCTTTCTACTTCTCGAGGTATAATGACAGACCGAGAGGCTCGACTACAAGGAATCGGCGGAGAAATTTTGTGTTATATATGGTAATCTTTATGATTACCGAATTGTATTCGGAATTTCCTATTTGTCAACGAAAAGGGACGGAGTAGTTGATATCACTCTTCCTACATTAGTTGATACTTCTAGGGGTTTTACCTAGAATGCTAAAATGAAAGAACAAAAAAAAATTATTCATGAAGCTTAAATTACTGAATCACTTCCTAATGGTATGTTCAGGTTTCATTTAGATAATGAAGATCTAATTCTAGGTTATGTTTCAGGAAGTATTCCACGGAGTTTTAGTTTGATACGTATAATAGCAGTCAAAATTGAAGTAAGTCTTTCTTCAACCAGAAAACGTATAATTTATAGACTCCGCGTAACAAAGATTCGAAAGATTAGGTGGTTTTTTTCAACTTCAACATACCCCTCATGAAGCTAGAATTCGAGGTTTAAAATTTCAAGAAACTTATTTTCTTCCAATCCAAAAGTATATTCGGAATTAAGTTAAGGAACGACAACTATGAAAATAAGGGCCTCCGTTCGTAAAATTTGTGAAAAATGTCGACTGATCCGTAGGAGGGGACGAATTATAGTAATTTGTTCCAACCCGAGACATAAACAAAGACAGGGCTAATCTTGTTAAAAAAGACTCTCTAACATAAAGGATCCAATGAAAAATATAAGGTCTCCTTTAAGATGAAATGGATATATCCATATATCTCTGATTTCGATGATAAAGTATGGCAAAATCTATAGCAAGAACGGGTTCACGTAGGAATGGGCGTAGTGGTTCACGTAAAAGTACACGTAGAATACCAAAGGGAGTTATTCATGTTCAAGCAAGTTTCAACAATACCATTGTGACTGTTACAGATGTAGGGGGTCGGGTAATTTATTGGTCCTCTGCCGGTACTTGTGGATTCAAGGGTACAAGAAGAGGGACGCCATTTGCTGCTCAAACCGCAGCAGGAAATGCTATTCGGACAGTAGTCGATCAAGGTATGCAACGAGCAGAAGTCATGATAAAAGGTCCTGGTCTCGGAAGAGATGCAGCATTACGAGCTATTCGTAGAAGTGGTATACTATTAAGTTTCGTACGTGATGTAACCCCTATGCCACATAATGGCTGTAGACCCCCTAAAAAAAGACGTGTGTAGAAATAAAAATGAAAGAAATTTCATTTCAAGAGAAATAAATGATTCAATGATCTGATCAAATCATATTAATATGGTTCGAGAGAAAGTAAGAGTATCTACTCGGACACTACAGTGGAAGTGTGTTGAATCACGAGTAGACAGCAAGCGTCTTTATTATGGACGCTTTATTCTGTCTCCACTTATGAAAGGACAAGCCGATACAATAGGCATTGCGATGCGAAGAGCTTTGCTTGGGGAAATAGAAGGAACGTGCATCACCCGTGCAAAATTTGAAAAAATACCACATGAATATTCTACCATAGTAGGTATTCAAGAATCAGTACATGAAATTTTAATGAATTTGAAAGAAATTGTATTGAGAAGTAATCTGTATGGAACTTGCAACGCATCTATTTGTGTCAAAGGTCCTGGATGTGTAACCGCTCAAGACATAATCTTACCACCTTCTGTGGAAATCATTGATAACACACAGCATATAGCTAGCCTAATGGAACCAATTAATTTGTGTATTGGATTACAAATTGAGAGGAATCGAGGATATCATATAAAAACACCAAATAACTTTCAAGACGGAAGTTATCCTATAGATGCTGTATTCATGCCTGTTCGAAATGCGAATCATAGTATTCATTCTTATGGGAATGGAAATGAAAAACAAGAGATACTTTTTCTCGAAATATGGACAAATGGAAGTTTAACTCCTAAAGAAGCACTTCATGAAGCCTCCCGGAATTTAATTGATTTATTGATTCCTTTTCTGCATGCGGAAGAAGAAAACTTCCATTTAGAGAACAATCAGTACAAGGTTACTTTACCCCTTTTTACTTTTCATGATAGATTGACTAAGTTAAGAAAAACGAAAAAAGAAATAGCATTGAAATATATTTTTATTGACCAATTAGAATTGCCTCCCAGGATCTATAATTGCCTCAAAAAGTCCAACATACATACATTATTGGACCTTTTGAATAAGAGTCAAGAAGACCTTATGAAAATTAAACATTTTCGTAGAGAAGATGTAAAACAGATATTGGACATTCTAGAAATAGAAAAAGTATTTCACAACCGATTTACCGAACAATAAATTTGAAATGCATTTTTCATCTTTTTTTTTATAAACTAAAGAAA